AATTCAAATAAATATGGGACGTAAGCTTTTTCTAAGTAACTAATTTCCTTCAATATGAAGATGAAGTGAATACACATATGATGAAAAGCCCGTCCGGCTTTTTTGAATTTAAACTCTTGTGATCGATGTTCCCCCATCTTACCTGCATCACAAATAGATTCAGTTACATTTACGTGTCAGTTAAACTGGATTCAGTTCAGTTTGTGAACTGAAGGATATGATCCTTTTCGGAATCATTAAAAATCCGAAACAAGAATCACATTCTATCAGAATCTTTATTCTGATAGAATGGATATGCTCTGGGACGGAAGGATTCGAACCTCCGAATAGCGGGACCAAAACCCGTTGCCTTACCACTTGGCCACGCCCCATTTAGATTTCTATTCGACACTAATAAAGACTAATATTAGTATTGGTTTTTCGTCAATTCCAGCCCAAATATCTATAGAATAAATTCTATTTTTGATAGGATTTTGACACGTGTCGATGTAGAATTAAACTGAATTTATTGATCATTACATATAATTCAATTAAGATATTGTATGAAAGTATGATTTCTTCTATTCTCCTTTGAGAATTGGAGGATTTTTGATTGGGTAAGTTCAAAGAAAAAGAAAAAGAAGGATTTTTTGGTCTACCTTACTTTCTTTATTTTTCCTTATATCAATAACTCAATCAAAATGCAATTATCTCCAAGAACAAAATGTCTCTTATGCTTAATATCTTTAGTTTGATCTGTATCTGTCTTAATTCTGCCCTTTATTCGAGTAGTTTTTTCTTCGCCAAATTGCCTGAGGCTTATGCTTTTTTGAATCCAATTGTGAATGTTATGCCAGTCATACCTGTGCTCTTTTTTCTCTTAGCCTTTGTTTGGCAAGCTGCTGTAAGTTTTCGATGAGCTTTTTAATACTATCCTAGAAAATTAATGATTTAGTCGAGAAAAAATTATAACAATTGATAAGTCATAAGATTCGATAAGTCTTACAGTATGAACTCTCGATTCAAACATTGAAATTCTTGGAGAGCTGCAATAAATCTGGAGCACCCCATTTCCCCATTCTGACCCTTTTTTCCAATGAAAGGCCCTAATGAATGTGAAAGGCCCCAATAGGGCTAGGGTTTCCCACAATATTTAATTGTAATTGTGGGTATGAAAAAAATTTTGGTAATCGAGCATCTATTCTCTTTTTTTTCCAAAAAATGATCTTGGAGATTGTGTAATGCTTACTCTCAAACTCTTTGTTTACACAGTAGTAATATTCTTTGTTTCTCTCTTCATCTTCGGATTCCTATCTAATGATCCAGGACGTAATCCTGGGCGTGAAGAATAAAATAAAAGAGGCTTTTTCGTTTTCTTTACTTGATTTTTCACAAATTTCTTAGGATTTTTTTTTATCTATTCTACACGATTTGAAAGTTTTTGAAAGATAAAGTAAATATGAAGCCATCAACGGAAAGAGAGGGATTCGAACCCTCGGTACGAATAACTCGTACAACGGATTAGCAATCCGACGCTTTAGTCCACTCAGCCATCTCTCCCAATCCAAAAAAAGATAATTACTATGTTACATTACACATAAAGTAATGATTGAAAAAAGTCTTTCTCTCTCTTTTTTTATCTTTCTTCTATTTATGTTTATTATGTTTATTCTATAAATATATATAACTTTTATCAGTAATTACATTTAGATAAAGTAAGGGCTCTCAAAATCCAATATAATATAAAGAAAAATGGAAATATAACGAAAAAGAAAAATCAAAGAAGACCCCCTTGCTTTGATTTTGTTCAAAAGACATTTTTATTCGCATGGCCTGGCCTGGTCAGTACCTAGCCGGGCCCTTTTTTGTTTCAACGAATCATAGAAAAATGATTTTTTTCAAAACAAAAATGCTTGCTATTAAAGCAACAACAAAAAGAAAAAGAACTATTTCCAGTCTTATTATATAAAATTAATAAAATTAAAGTGTCATTTTATATTTTTCTTTTTTTTATTTACTTTGATTTTTTACTTTACTGAAATAAAGAAAAAAAAAATGAAACTATGGATTCTTACACAATGCATTTTTATGTTAGGATTTCGGCGGTTTTGTGGAGCCGTATCTATCAAAATTCCGCCAGTAAAAGAAAGGATAAAGGATAAAACTTTTTATTTAGTTATTTAAATGACCCCCCTTTTCCTAATCTCAGTAAATCCCCCATGAAAATACTAACACTCTCATTTTCATGATTCTTTTATGATCCTATCTTGATTACGTACAATTCCCCTGTTCGACAAAAGGTCCATTTGTATACAATAATCGCATTGTAGCGGGTATAGTTTAGTGGTAAAAGTGTGATTCGTTCTATTAACCCCCTTAATAGTTAAGGGATCTTTCGGTTTGGATTCCTATTCCGACCAAAAACTTTATTTCTTAAAAGGATTTAATCCTTTCCCTCTCAATAAGAGATTCGAGGAAAAATATACATTCTCGTGATTTGTATCCAAGGGCCAATTAGAAA